TTAAATAGATTTAAATAGATAGAATGGCCGAGCTTAGGCGATAGATTGTAAATCTATTTACGGGAATTCCCTTCTGTTTAGTTTCATAGTTTATTAAAAATATTAGGTTGCAAATCTAAAGAAGCAAGTAAAGCTGAGACTTGTAAGATTTAAAAGATTTAACTCTTATTAATAACTTTGAAGGCTACTAGTTTAATTAACTTAAAATCTTAAGCCGTAAGAACTGGTAGGGATGGTGACAGTAGCCCTAGAAAATTAATAAAAATAATTAGAGGTAATAATAGTGATAGATTATTTTTAATAATTATTCATTTAGGAGATGAGTGAGATAGAAGTAAAGTGAAAGAGAGGATTCGTATATAGAAGAATAATGTTAGTAGGGAGGATCTTAATAAAATAAAAAGGGTGAAGAAATTAAATGTTATGTTTAACTCTTGAATCATTATTCATTTAATAAAAAATCCTGTGAATGGAGGCAGTCCTCCTAGAGAAAATAATGAACAAAAAGTAGTTACTTTTATAAATATTTTGTTAGATTTATTTGTGATAAGTGAGGAGATATGAAAGCTTTGTTGGTGAAAAAATAATAAAGTAATAGTCCTTACTATTAAACAATATACTGCTAAATATACGATTCATATTAATTCTCTAGTAAAAAGAGCGGCTAGTATTCAGGCTATGTGGTTGATTGAGGAATATGTTAATAATTTTCGTAGTGAAGTTTGATTTAATCCTCCAATAGCACCTACTATCGCTGAAAGTAAAATTGAAGTTTTGATTAAAAGTCTTCTTGAGTAAGTGAGGTGAGAGATTAAAGTTAAAGGAGCAATTTTCTGAATAGTTATTAAAATAGTAGCATGTGGTCAGTTTAATCTCTCTATTACTACAGGAAATCAAAAATGAAAAGGAGCTGCACCTCTTTTGAGTAAAAGTCTTAAAGAAAGGATTATAGGAGCTCAATATAAAGACATATTGATTATGAGAGCTGATAATATTACTATAGCGGAAGCTAGCGCTTGAATTAAGAAATATTTTAGGGCAGACTCAGAAGAGTATTGGTTATTTTTTACGGAAATAAGAGCTAAAAAAGATATTAAATTCAGTTCAAGGCCTATTCAAGCTCCAAATCATGAAGATGAGGAGATGGTTAAAATTATTCCTAATAAGAGAGTTGATGAGAATAAAATAGACGAAGGATAGAGCATTTTTAATTGGGTTTGATTTAAATACAAGTTGAAAAGAGCGGAAAACCGCGTTAGTACAGTATCAATGTATTCCTTTGCTCAGGCACCTCTTCTTTAATTAAAAAGAGGATCTTTCCATAAACGGGGTATGAGCCCGTCAGCTTGAGATTTTAGCTTATCTTTTTTAAATATTTTATATGGAGGGATAAAAGTACGGATTTAATATTTTATCTTGAAAGTATTAAAGATATTTGTGGAGTAAACACTTAAACATGCATAAATATTGATGCATACATATACGTATACACATATATATACATTTATAGATATGTAATTATATTTTTGGTTAGATGTAGTTAATTAATTCATTCTTTATAGATAGTTAGTGTTGAAGATTGTTTAGAGAGAAAAAGAAAGGATTTATATGCTACTAGCTCTCTTTAATGCGCAATTTGATTTATATTCATTTATAGATTGCTAACTGTGATCCACTTAGGGGAATTAGATGTTATACTCTAATCTGTCTATTCTGTTCTTTGTGTTTTACTATAAATTTATTTTATACAGCTTTATAGGATATAATTTAATTACAATGTTTATATGCTAGTTCTGTAAGTGTTTATAGATTAATTAGTTTTATACTATTAATTTAATATAATTGAATTATAATTAAATATCGTTTTATAAAAAAGTAGTTAATTATATTAGCAAATTATTTTGAAATATACCTGTTTTAAAATTATACAATAAATGTAATTCAGTGTGAGGACACATGAAACTTTGATTTTCAAAAGTATAATTATTTTATAAGTTGCAAGGGTTTGAACAGAAAGATGAGGTTGATTCTGAAGATTGTTTAATTTTATTTATCTTGTAGTGTTAAATAAATGGTATAAAGAATAATTTAGTGAGGACACATGAAACTTTGATTTTCAAAAGTATAATTATTTTATAAGTTGTTTATAAATTTGATTTGAGTTTAGATAGTAATTTAGAAATTAAATATTGAATGTAAATAGGCATTTGACAAATTTTATAAATAATATAATTGTTTATATAGAGATTTATGTTTAAAATCGCAGCAGTTAATATTATATATAATTGTAAGATTGATATAGTAATTTTATTTAAATATGGTTAAATCTGGTGCCAGCAGCCGCGGTCACACCGGAATATTAAGTTAGTAATAATCTATTTGTAGTTCATTTAAATTAGTTTAAAATTTATTATATTTTATATGATTAGGAGGTGAAATTTATAATTGGAGTAAAGAAAAATAAATTATTTGGTTAAAATGAATCTCTGAAAGAAGACAATATAAACTAGGATTAGATACCCTATTATTCTTTGATTAAACTTAAAAAATATTGGTAGTATATTAAGGTTTAAACCTAAGAGATTTGGCGGTACTCGTTACTTATTAGAGAAATTTGCTATAAGAGATCGATAATCCCCGAAAAATCTTACTTTTATAAGTATCTCAGTTTGTATACCGTCATAGATGTGATTTCTAAAGAATATTAATTATTTATTAGACTTAGTTGAGTGAGACATTAGATCAAGGTGCAGCTAATATAAAAGGTTAAAGTGAATTACATTACAATTTTGTGAAATTATGGAAGAAAAATTGAAATATGTTTCTGAAAGTGGATTTAATAGTAATAATATTTTAATAAGTTATTTTGATTTTAGTTCTGGAGTATGTACATATCGCCCGTCGCTCTCGTTTAAAAGATGAGATAAGTCGTAACATAGTAGGTGTACTGGAAAGTGCACCTAGAATTCAAAATATAGTATTAATAAAAACACCTCTTTTACAATGAGGAGATTATTGTATTATCAATATATTTTGATATATGATATCTTATTTTTATATTTTGTATGTTATTTATTAATAGAAAAATATTTTTATATTATTTAATTTTTAGTAATAATTAATGAAATTTTGATTTGGTTGATAGTAAATAGTATTGTATAAGAAAGTGTTTGAAAAATTTAATTATAAAAGAAGGGATAGTATGTACCTTTTGTATCAGGGGTAATTAAAATTTTTTATTAAAAGTAATAGTCTCGAAAAGAAAAGATCTAATTTATATTGCTTGTTAATGTATCAATATTATTTATAAATATAAGTTAGTTGTGATATGTTTTTCGTGTTTCTTGATATCTAGTTATTAAAGAAAGGAATTTAATTCTGATATTTATTATTTATAATGAGTAAGTAATTATAAGGGGGAAAGCTCTTTATAAGTATAATTTAATATAATTTAAATCTATAAGTTTTTAAAAATAGGCTTGAAATCTGCCAGTAAAGAATACGTTATAGTTTATATAAGTGTGATGAATATTATTTATAAATAAATTTATTAATAATATTTAATAAAAAAGTGAATTTTGAAATTTTTGTTAAAATGATTATATTAGTAAATTAAGGTGTTATTATAAAGTAAAATAGATTTGAAAAGAAATTTTAGTTTGTGAATGATATAAATAAGGAACTCGGCAAATTTTATTTTCACCTGTTTAACAAAAACATGTCCGTATGAATTTAATATAAGGTCTAGCCTGCCCATTGAATATTTGAAAGGCCGCGGTAATTTGACCGTGCAAAGGTAGCATAATCATTAGTTTTTTAATTGAAAGCTTGTATGAAAGGTTGAATGAAAAATAAACTGTCTTATTGATAAAAATTGAATTTAACTTTTAAGTGAAAAGGCTTAAATATTAGAAAGGGACGATAAGACCCTATAAAACTTTATATAAATTAGATTTTTTATTATAATTGTTTGTTTAGTAAGAAATAATTTATTAGTATTTTATTGGGGCGATAGGAATATATAAGTAACTGTTCTTTTTAATAACAAATATTGTTGATTGGAAAGATCCTTAATAGAGATTATAAGACAAAGTTACTTTAGGGATAACAGCGTAATTTTTTTTAAGAGTTCATATCGACAAAAAAGATTGCGACCTCGATGTTGAATTAAAATTTCTTTATGGTGCAGAAGCTGTAAAAGAAAGTCTGTTCGACTTTTAAAATTTTACATGATTTGAGTTCAGACCGGCGTGAGCCAGGTTGGTTTCTATCTTTTGTGATATTTAGAAATACCTTAGTACGAAAGGATCAGGTATTTGAAACACTTTTGTAAGTTAGAATATTTATAAAATTATTTTATTTAGTAAAATATTATGTGTTTTGTAAAGATATGAGGATTTTAGTAATAATTGTTAATTATATTATTTTAGTTATCTGTGTTTTAGTAGGGGTAGCTTTTGTTACTTTATTAGAGCGAAAAGTTTTAGGATATATTCAAATTCGGAAAGGTCCTAATAAAGTTGGTTATTTTGGAATTTTACAACCATTTTCAGATGCAGTTAAACTTTTTACGAAAGAACAAGTGGTTCCTTCTCTTTCAACTTTTTTTCCTTATTACCTTTCTCCCGTTTTCAGGCTTTTTGTGGCCTTAGTTACTTGGGCGGTGATGCCTTATGGTTTAGGGTTATTTAGTTTTAGTCTTAGAGTTTTATTTTTTTTATGTTGTACAAGTTTAGGGGTATATACTACTATAGGAGCTGGTTGATCTTCTAATTCTAAGTATTCTCTTTTAGGTGGGCTGCGAGCGGTAGCTCAGACTATTTCTTATGAGGTTAGTTTAGTATTTGTATTAATGTGTTTCTTATTTCTAGTAGGTAATTATAGAATAGGTTCTTTATCTTTATATCAAGAGGAAGTTTGATTATTAGTATTCACTTTTCCTATGGCTTTGGTTTGATTAGTTTCTTGTTTAGCAGAAACTAATCGAACCCCTTTTGATTTTGCTGAGGGAGAGTCAGAATTGGTATCTGGTTTTAATACTGAATATAGAAGAGGAGGATTTGCTTTAATTTTTATAGCTGAATACGCTAGTATTTTATTTATGAGAATGCTTTTTGCTTTATTATTTTTAGGGGGAAATTTAGAATCTTTGAGATTTTATTTTAAGTTAGTATTTATTAGTTTTGTTTTTATTTGAGTTCGTGGTACTTTACCTCGGTTTCGTTATGATAAACTAATATATTTAGCTTGAAAAAGATTCTTGCCTGTTAGTTTAAATTATTTAATTTTTTTTATGGGAATTAAACTGTGAAGGTTTGTGTAGAAGCCATTAGGGTTTTAGCCCTGTAAAATGTTTTCAAAACATTTGCTTAATTCTCAGCCAAATGACTTATTTAAGTAGGGAGTCTCAGGTTATTATTATAAGTGGTCTTAAAATATAATATAAGAAGTAAAGTACTGTTAAGATTTGTCCTGTTAATACATAAGGATCTTCTACAGGACGGGCGCCAATTCAGGTTAATAAGACAACAATAGAAATAAGTATTCAGAATATGATCTGGTTAAGGGGATAAAATGTAAGTCTTCGAAAATTGGAGTGGTGGGTAAAAGGAAGAATGAATAAAATAGCAATTGATATTACTAGTGCGATAACACCTCCTAGTTTGTTAGGAATGGATCGGAGAATAGCGTAGGCAAAAAGAAAATATCATTCTGGTTGAATGTGGGCTGGGGTTACCAATGGGTTGGCTGGAATAAAATTATCTGGGTCTCCTAAGAGATATGGGTTCCAGAGAGTTAGAAGGGTGAGTCCTATAATTATTACTACAAATCCTACTACATCTTTGTATGTAAAATAAGGGTGGAATGGAATTTTGTCGATTTGTCTTGATACTCCAAGAGGATTATTTGATCCGGTTTGGTGAAGGAATAAGATATGAATTAAGGTAAGAGCAGCAATGATAAAGGGTAATAAGAAGTGAAAAGTGAAGAAACGGGTTAATGTAGCATTCCCTACGGCAAATCCTCCTCATAATCATTGAACTAGTCTATTTCCTACATAAGGAACAGCTGAGAATAGATTAGTAATAACAGTAGCTCCTCAAAAAGATATTTGACCTCATGGTAATACATATCCTAGAAAAGCTGTTGCTATAGTAGCAAATAGGATAATAATTCCTACATTTCATACCTCTATATATATATACGAGCCATAATATATTCCACGACCGGCATGAGCGTATAAGCAAATAAAGAAGAAAGAAGCTCCATTAGCGTGCAAAGTTCGTAGGAGTCAACCATAATTTACGTCTCGGCAAATGTGGCTTACTCTTGAAAAAGCTAAATCAATGTCAGCAGTATAATGCATAGCTAAAAATAATCCTGTTGCTAATTGAAGGACCAAACAAAGACCTAATAAAGAACCAAAATTTCAAAGAGTGGAAATATTGGCTGGAGCTGGTATATCGACAAGAGCTCCGTTTGCAATTTTAAAAAGAGGATGGTGTTTTCGGATCGATGATATCATTAGTTTAATAATCGTAAAGGTCCTCTATAATGGTCTGTAATTTTAACTACTACAATTAATGTAAATAATAAATAAAGAATTGTAAATAAAGTTAAGTTGGAAATTGGAGGATTGTAAAAGGGTTTAGTTGTTAAAGTTTGTAATGAAGTTTTAAATAAAAGTGGAGAGGAGGATGAAGGCGTTTGAGATGGAACTATTTTTATTAAAGGGTCTCAAAATAGCAGTAAAAAAAAGATAAATGATGCTAATATTAATGCTATAATAATGGTTGGTGATAAAATAAAAGGTTCATTAGGGGCTAGCGAAGCTACATAAATAAATAAGATTAATATTCCTCCTAAGAAGATCAAGAATAGAATATATGAAAATCAAAAAGAAGTTATAAATAACCCAGCTGTTAGGCATATCAGGGCAGTTTGAATAAGTAAAATTAATCCTGCTGTTAATGGGTGAATTATAGATGAAAAGGTGATAGAAATAAAAATAATAATAGGAATAAGAGAAATAGTTAGTGACATTTTCAGAGGATAGTTTATTTTAAAATATTAATTTTGGGAATTAGAGAAAGGAGTGTTCTTTCCTCTGATGTTTTAAAAGAATTTTCTTATCTTTGGTTTACAAGACCAATATTTTCATTTAAACTATTAAAACTAATGACAATTTTTATTTATTATTATGTGGGCTTATTCTCGGTAGTATCTGGAATAATAGCTTTTGTTTTAAATCGTAAACATTTTTTAAGGACTTTATTGAGGTTAGAATTTATTATAGTAAGAATTTTTTGGTTAATAAGAATAAGGTTTTTTTGTGTGGGTGTAGAAGGATATTTTGTGCTCTTCTTCTTAACTTTTACAGCTTGCGAAGGAGCTTTAGGACTTAGGTTGTTAGTATATTTAGTGCGATCTAGGGGGGGTGATTTTTTTAGATCTTTTAGTGTTTTATAATGTTAAAATTCATTATTCCTTTAATTATATTGATACCTTTTAGTTCTAGTTGATTAAGTTGTAAATTAGTTCTTTTTACTTTAGTTTTAATATTTTGCTTAGGATTTAATTATGATTTTTTTATTACAAATGTGGGCTGATGTATGGGTGTGGATTGTTTAAGTTATGTATTAATTTTATTAAGTTTATGGATTATTGTTTTAATTATCCAAGCTAGTCAAAAAATTTTATTACTTAATAATTATCCGGGACTTTTTATAAAAATATTACTCAGTCTTTTGTTAACATTAGTTTTGACTTTTAGTGTTAGGGATTATTTATTATTTTATATTAGATTTGAGAGATCATTAATTCCTACTTTGATTCTTATTCTGGGCTGGGGATATCAACCTGAGCGCCTCCAGGCTGGTATTTATATATTATTTTATACTTTGTTCGCATCTTTACCTCTTTTGGTATCTATTATTAGGTTATATAAAATAAGTGGTACTTTAATTTTTGGTCTAATAGGTGAGTTGGACGGGAAATCAATAATTTGTTATATGTGATATTTCAGAAGGGTATTTGCTTTTGTTGTAAAATTACCTATATTTCTAGTTCATCTTTGGCTTCCCAAAGCTCATGTGGAGGCACCAGTAGCTGGTTCAATGATTTTAGCAGGAGTATTATTAAAGCTAGGAGGATATGGGTTGGTACGAGTCTTATCTTTGTTTTCTGATGTGAGTTTGGGTATATCTTGAATTTGAATATCAATTAGATTGTTTGGGGGTGTTATCGTTAGGTTTACTTGTCTTCGACAAGTAGATATAAAAGCATTAATTGCTTATTCTTCGGTTGCTCATATAGGTCTAGTATTATGTGGGTTAATAAGGTTTAATTGGTGGGGTATTAACGGAGCTTTAGCTGTTATAGTAGGGCATGGTCTATGCTCTTCTGGTTTATTTTGTTTAGCAAATATGGCTTATGAACGAGTTGGGAGTCGAAGATTAATAATCAATAAAGGTTTAATAAATATTATACCTAGCATAGCATTATGATGATTTTTATTAAGTATTGGGAATATAGCAGCTCCTCCTACTTTAAATTTATTAGGGGAAATTTGTTTATTTTTAAGAATTATAAGTTGAGATATTTTTAGAATTGTAGGATTGGGATTATTATCTTTCTTTAGGGCTTCTTATACTTTATATATATATTCAATAAGTCAACATGGGAAGTTTTATAGAAGTCTTTTTTCTTGTTGTTCTGGGAAGGTTTCTGAATATTATACACTGGCTCTTCATTGAATTCCTTTAAATGTAGTTATTTTAAGAGCTTCTTATGTTTTTTATTTAATTTAATATTAGAGTAGTTTATATAAAAATATTAGTTTGTGGTACTAAAGAAATAAGTGTTTATCTCTGATCATGTGAAATATAAAAATATATTATGTTAGATTGATTTTTTTATTAAGGATTTCTATTAGGAGTTTAATTAGTAGAATTATTTTTATTGAAATAAATAATTCTATTTTTTTAGAGTGAAGACTAGTTAGAAGAAATAGTTGTTGTATTAATATAACATTAATTTTGGATTGAATATCTTTGATGTTTTTAGGGTTTGTTACATTTATTTCTTCTATAGTTCTTTTCTATAGAGGGAGGTATATAGCCCAGGATTATAATTTAAATCGTTTTATTTATTTAGTTTTAGGTTTCGTTGTATCTATAGGAGCTTTAATTATCAGTCCTAATTTAATTAGGATTTTATTAGGGTGAGATGGATTGGGTTTAATCTCTTACGTTTTAGTAATTTATTATCAAAATGAGAAATCTGCTGCTGCTGGTATATTAACTGCATTATCTAATCGAGTAGGAGATGTTGCAATTCTTTTAAGAATTGCATTTTTATTTAGAAAGGGGGGGTGAAATTTTATTTTTTATAATGAAATAATAATTTATAATTATTTAGGGATTTTATCTTTTTTACTAGTTCTTGCTGGTATAACTAAAAGAGCTCAAATCCCTTTTTCTGCATGACTTCCTGCTGCAATAGCCGCTCCTACTCCTGTTTCAGCATTAGTACATTCTTCTACTTTAGTTACTGCTGGTATTTATTTAATTATTCGAGTTAGCCCTATTTTATCAGAGCAGGTAACTATAATTCTATTATTGTTAGCGAGTTTAACTATGTTTATAGCTGGGTTAGGTGCTAATTTTGAATATGATTTGAAAAAAATTATTGCTTTATCTACTTTGAGTCAATTAGGAGTTATAATAGGGATTTTGGCTTTAGGTCGAGTTGATTTAGCTTTTTTTCATTTACTTAGGCACGCTTTATTTAAAGCTCTTTTATTTATATGTGCCGGAAGAGTTATTCATAGTGTAAAAGATTATCAAGATATTCGTTTTATAGGAAGTTTAGTAAGTCAAATACCTTTAACTACAATATGCATGAATTTGGCTAATTTATCTTTGTGTGGGACTCCTTTTTTAGCTGGATTTTATTCTAAAGATTTGATTTTAGAAATTATTTTTATAAGAAATATTAATTTAATTATTTTTTTATTGTTTGTATTTAGGACTGGTCTAACAGTTTGTTATACATTTCGTTTGATTTACTATAGAATGAGAGGATTTAGGAGATTAGGATCTTTCTCGAGAGTTCAGGATGATAGTAATGTTATAACATCTCCTATACTTGGGCTTGCTGTGGGAGCTATTTCGGGGGGTGCGGCGCTTTCTTGATTGATCTTTCCTTTTCCTGATATAATTTGTATGAGTATATTTATTAAACTATTGGCTTTATTAATCAGAATCCTTGGTGCAAGAGTAGGTTATATTTTAAGTTTATTTTCAGTGAGGGAACGTTTAAAGTCTTTAAGATTATATTCTATGGTGGTGTTTTATGGTTCTATGTGATTTTTACCTTTTTTATCAACTTTGGAGATAAATAAGTTGATTTTGTTAAAAGGTAATGATGTATGTAAAGTTGGGGACCAGGGTTGGTCTGAATTTTATGGGGGTCAGGGAGTGTATACTAGTATAATAAGGAGTTCTTTAAATTTACAATTTGTTCAAGATAATAATGTAAAACTATATATATTAAGATTTTTACTTGTAGTAGTAGGGGTTGTGGTAATTTATATTTAAATTTATATAGCTTATCTATAGAGCATTACATTGAAGCTGTAAAGGTGATTTTTATCTATGAATATATAAAAAGTATAACAGAATTACACTGCTGAAGAGTAGATTAGAAGTCTCTCTTTGATTATCTTACTTTCTTGATTAAGGTAATACCTAATTTTATTATTAACAATAATATGCCTCTCTTTGGCTTTAATCAAGTTTTTAAAAGGATTCTTTATCTTTACAGTGAAAATGTAACGTGTTTATACTTACACTATAATAACTGAGCTTAGTCCTGATTAGGACACTTTCTAAGTGCAAGTTAGATGTCAATAATTTGACTATAAGTTCATAGCTAAAGGTTTATAATAACCAAAAAAACAGGTCGAAACTGAAACACAATCTTTTGTTTTTTAGCTTATTGTGCTCATTCAAGAGCCCCTTGAGCTCATTCAAAATATAATCCTATTAGTAAAATTAATAAGAAAATAAGTGTTGTAAATATTCATGAAAATAAATGTCTATAAGGTAGAATAAAGATCACTGGTAGAAGAAGGGTAATTTCTACGTCGAAGATTAAGAAGATTACAGCAATAAGAAAGAAACGTAATGAAAATGGTAATCGTGCTGATTCTTTTGGGTCAAAGCCACATTCAAATGGTGAATTTTTCTCTCGGTCTTTGGTAGTTTTTTTTGACAAAATAGAAGCAATTATTATAACAACATTAGCTAAAAGAAGGGTAATTAAAATGATAGTTAATATAAGGAGCATTATCTTATTTAAATTAAAATTAAACTATTTAATTGGAAGTTAAATGTACTGATTTATACTAATAAGATAGTTTATCCTCCTCATCAATAAATTGAAATATAAAGGAAAAGTCAGACAACATCGACAAAATGCCAATATCAAGCAGCTGCCTCAAATCCTACATGATGATTAGGGGAGAAATGGCATTGATAGAGTCGGTATAAACAGACGATTAAGAAAGAAGTACCAATAATCACATGGAGTCCGTGAAATCCTGTAGCAACAAAAAAAGTAGTTCCATATACGGAGTCGGCAATTGTAAAAGGCGCTTCAAAATATTCAAGAGCTTGTAAGGCTGTAAAATAAAGTCCTAGTAGAATAGTAAGGGCTAGTCTTTGTAAGGCTTGATCTTGATTTGCAGATATAATTGCATGATGGGATCAGGTGACGGTTGCTCCTGATGCTAGTAAGATGGCTGTATTAAGAAGAGGAATTTGGAAGGGGTTAAATGGTTGGATCCCGACTGGTGGTCAAAGTCTTCCAATTTCTACTGTAGGGGATAAACTTCTGTGAAAGAAAGCTCAAAAGAAAGAAAAAAAGAATAATACTTCGGAGACGATAAATAAGATTATTCCTCATCGTAGTCCTTTTACTACAATAGCAGTGTGAAGTCCCTGATAGGTTCCTTCACGAGTAATATCTCGTCATCATTGTACTATTGTTAAAAGAAGTCCAATAAATCTAAGTAATAAAAGATTTATATTAAATTGATGAAATCATTTTACTAATCCTGTTGTAAGTATGAGAGCTCTAATTGAGCCCGTTAATGGTCAAGGTCTTATATCTACGAGATGGTATGGGTGGTGTCCATGCGCGGAAGTCATTAGTTTAAACTTCTGCTGCATAAAGCGTTCTTAATACTGAAAAAACGTATGATTGAATAATTGCAACGGCAGCTTCTAGTATAAGCAGCAGAATTTGTGAAAAAATTAGAATTACTAAAATTAAATTAGAAGCTCCTGGTCCATTGTTTCCTAATAATCTAAGTAAAAGATGGCCCGCTATTATATTAGCAGCTAATCGGACAGCTAAAGTTCCGGGTCGGATTATATTTCTAACTGTTTCAATTAAGACTATAAATGGTATCAGGGCTCCAGGTGTTCCTTGGGGAACGAGGTGAGCAAGTATATGTTGTGTATTATTTACTCAACCATAGATTATAAAACTAAGTCATATAGGTAAAGCTAATCTGAGAGTTATAGCTAGGTGACTAGTCCTTGTGAAAATATAAGGGACTAGTCCTAAAAAATTATTAAAAACAATAATAGAGAATAGTCTAACAAATATAAATGGGAAAGCTCCTATATTAGGTCCTAATAGAGTATTAAATTCTTTATAAAGAGTATAGTTAATTTTATTTCATATTAGAGATCATCGAGAAGGTATTGCTCAGTATAAGGTTGGAATTAATATAAGTCCAATAAAAGTGGATAACCAATTTAATGAGAGGTTGGGAATTGATGATGAAGGGTCAAAAACACTAAACAAATTAGTTATCATTTTCAAGATAATGAAGGAAGTCTTTTTTCTTCTTTATTGAAGTAAGCTGGGGTTGGTAATTTGGAAAAAAAATTTAAAATAAGAAAAATCATATAAACAAAAATAAAAAATACAAATAAATAAAGTCATAATATGGGGGCTATCTGAGGCATTAAAAAATATCGAATGATAATTTAAGCTTGACAAGCTTATGTTATGATTTTAACTAATTTTCTGTTGGAAGTAGGCGGCTACTATAATAAACTTAAAAGGTTAACACTTTCATTTCAGTCACCCAACTAAGCGTCGTTTATTAGAGAGATTCAATTAAGAAAGTGTGGAATTGGAACTCTTTCAATCACGATAGGTATAAAACTGTGGTTAGCTCCACAAATTTCAGAACATTGACCATAAAATAGTCCTGGGCGATTAATTAAAAATCTGATTTGATTTAATCGTCCTGGAATTGCATCTACTTTTACTCCTAGAGCTGGGACAGTTCAAGAATGAATCACGTCAGCAGCAGAAACAAGGACACGGATTTGAGTGTTAAATGGTAGTACTGTTCGATTGTCTACATCTAGTAAACGAAAGGAGGAAGAAGTTATTTCATTAGATGGAATTATATAAGAGTCAAATTCTACTTGTAGAAAATCGGAATATTCGTATCTTCAGTATCATTGATGTCCAATAGTTTTTAGTGTGAGCCTAGGGTTGTTAACTTCATCTAGTAAGTATAAAAGCCGAAGGGAAGGAAGTGCAATAAAAATCAAAATAAAAGCAGGTAATACTGTTCAAACAATTTCAATTGTTTGCCCTTCTAAAAGGAATCGATTTGTTAAGGAATTAAAAAATAAAGAAAACATTATAAATCCTACTAAGGTAGTAATTAAAATTAATACAATTATTGCATGATCGTGAAAAAAAATTAATTGTTCTATCAGAGGAGAGGCTCTATCTTGAAAGCCTAGATATCTTCATGTTGCCATTAATTTCCAAGAGGATTTAAATCCATCTTAAAATCCTAAATTTTATACATAAAGTTCTGCCATCTTGGAGGTTCTAAAAAAGGGTATCCTTGTTTTAGGATCTTAAGTCCTATGCATAAGCTCTGCCATTTTAGAAGTTAGTGATTATTGGAATTTCTATATAACTGTGGGAAGCAGGAGGAAGCTTTTGTTGCCACTCTAATGAAGTTGGAAGGGAAAGTGAAGATATTACAGGCCGCTTTGAAATAAAAGCTTCTCAAATAATAAATACAAATATTAATACAGCAACAAGAGAAACTATAGAACCGATTGATGACACAACATTTCATGTTATATATGCATCAGGATAATCAGAATATCGTCGTGGTATACCATTTAAACCTAAAAAATGTTGAGGGAAGAATGTAATATTTACTCCGATAAATATAGTTAAAAAGTGTACTTTAAGTCAATTAGGAATTAATGTTAGGCCTGTAAATAAGGGGAATCAGTGGGCAATTCCTGCAAAAATACCAAAAACTGCTCCTATGGATAGAACATAGTGAAAATGTGCTACTACATAATAAGTATCATGTAAAATAATATCAATAGAAGAATTAGCTAATACTACTCCCGTTAAACCCCCTACAGTAAATAGAAAAACAAATCCTAGGGCTCACAGTATTGAAGGTCTATAGTTAATTTGGGTACCGTGAAGAGTTCCTAGTCATCTAAAAATTTTAATTCCAGTAGGAACTGCAATAATTATTGTTGCGGATGTAAAGTAAGCTCGGGTGTCTACATCCATACCAACTGTAAATATATGATGGGCTCAAACGACGAAACCGAGAACTCCAATTGCTAATATAGCATAAATTATACCTAGAGTACCAAAAGCTTCTTTTTTACCAGATTCTTGTCTAATAATATGGGAAATTATACCAAAAGCAGGTAAAATTAAAATATAGACTTCCGGGTGTCCAAAGAATCAAAATAAGTGTTGATATAAAATAGGATCTCCCCCTCCAGCTGGGTCAAAGAATGAAGTATTTAAATTACGGTCAGTTAATAGTATAGTAATAGCTCCTGCTAAGACTGGTAGGGAAAGAAGAAGAAGAATTGCTGTAATAAATACTGATCATACAAAAAGAGGTATTCGATCTATTGTTATTCCTCTTGCTCGTATATTAATAACTGTTGTTATAAAATTAACTGCTCCTAGAATTGAAGAAACCCCAGCTAAGTGAAGTGAAAAGATTCCTAAGTCTACTGAAGCACCGGCATGGGCAATGTTAGCAGCGAGAGGGGGGTATACTGTTCATCCTGTACCGACTCCTCTTTCAACTATTCCCCTTGAAAGTAATAAAGTTAGTGAGGGAGGTAGTAATCAAAATCTTATGTTATTTATTCGAGGAAAAGCTATATCTGGGGCTCCTAATATAAGTGGGACAAGTCAATTTCCAAATCCTCCAATTATAATAGGTATAACTATAAAAAAGATTATTACAAAAGCATGTGCTGTAACAACTACGTTATAGATTTGATCATCTCCAATGAGCCTTCCTGGTTGTCCTAATTCTGCTCGAATCACTAATCTTAAAGAAGTACCTACTATACCTGCTCAAGCACCAAAAATGAAATATAATGTACCAATGTCTTTATGGTTGGTTGAAAATAATCAGCGTTGCAT